GTTAATGTAGCTTACAATAAAGCAAGGCACTGAAAATGCCTAGATGAGTAATTTACTCCATAAACACAAAAGTTTGGTCCTAGCTTTTTTATTAATTACAAGCAAATTTATACATGCAAGAGTCATCACTCCTGTGAGAATGCCCCACAAATCTTACAGATATAAGGGAGCAGGTATCAAGCACACCCACGGTAGCTCATAACACCTTGCTTTGCCACACCCCCACGGGATACAGCAGTAATCAAAATTAAGCTATAAACGAAAGTTTGACTAAGTTATGCTACACTTATTTTAAGGGTTGGTAAATCTCGTGCCAGCCACCGCGGTCATACGATTAACCCTAATTAATAAACCTCGGCGTAAAGAGTGTTTAAAATCAAACAAAATAAGATTAAATTTTACCTAAGTCGTAAAAAACATCAGGTAAAAATAAACTCATTAACGAAAGTAATCTTAACAAACATAAAGACACCAAAGCTGAGACCCAAACTGGGATTAGATACCCCACTATGCTCAGCCATAAACACAAATATTTAACAACAAAAATATTCGCCAGAGAACTACTAGCAACAGCTTAAAACTCAAAGGACTTGGCGGTGCTTTAAACCCATCTAGAGGAGCCTGTTCTATAATCGATAAACCCCGATAAACCTCACCACTTCTCGCTAATTCAGTTTATATACCGCCATCTTCAGCAAACCCTCACAAGGCATTAAAGTAAGCACAATTATCATCATAAAAACGTTAGGTCAAGGTGTAACCAATGAAGTGGAAAGAAATGGGCTACATTTTCTTTCACAAGAACATACATTAACAGTAATCTTTATGAAAATTAAAGATTTAAGGAGGATTTAGTAGTAAATTAAGAACAGAGAGCTTAATTGAACTAGGCCATAAAGCACGCACACACCGCCCGTCACCCTCCTCAAATATATACTCAAATTTACAAAAATTTTAAATACAAGAGGAGATAAGTCGTAACAAGGTAAGCATACTGGAAAGTGTGCTTGGAGAAACAAAGTATAGCTTAACCAAAAGCACCCGGCCTACACCCGGAAGATCTCAAATAAACTGATTACTTTGAACTAAACCTAGCCTGACCTTTGTAAAAATCTAAATATAATAAAATAATAAAATAAAACATTTAAAACAAAAAGTATAGGAGATAGAAATTTATGTTAGCGCTATAGAAATAGTACCGTAAGGGAAAGATGAAAGAATAATAAAAGTAAAAAACAGCATAGATTAAATCTAGTACCTTTTGCATAATGAGTTAACTAGATAAACTTTGACAAAAAGAACTAAAGTCAAAGCCCCCGAAACCAAACGAGCTACTTTTAAACAGCTAAAATATTGAGCAAACTCGTCTATGTGGCAAAATAGTGAGAAGATTTAAAAGTAGAGGTGAAAAGCCAATCGAGCTTGGAGATAGCTGGTTATCCAAATGAGAATTTTAGTTCAACTTTAAGACTTTCCTAAAACTATAAAACTTTAAATGAAGACTTAAATGTTAAATTAAGGAGGGACAGCTCCTTAAATAAGGATACATCCTTCAACAGAGGGTAAAAAATAAATTCACCATAGTAGGCCTAAAAGCAGCCAACAATTAAGAAAGCGTTCAAGCTCAACAAAACAATCAATAATATTCCTAAAACATATAATAAACCCCTGTAAAAACAATTGGATTAATCTATAAAAATATAGAAGAAACAATGTTAATATTAGTAATTAGAACTACTTCTCCTTGCACAAGTATAAGTTAAATAACTTAACCAATTAACAATTATATAATAAATACACTTAACAAGTTATATATTAAAAAAATTGTTGACCCAACCCAGGAGTGCAATAAGGAAAGACTAAAACAAGTAAAAGGAACTCGGCAAACACGAACCCCGCCTGTTTACCAAAAACATCACCTCTAGCATTACAAGTATTAGAGGCACTGCCTGCCCAGTGACAATTTAACGTTAAACGGCCGCGGTATCCTGACCGTGCAAAGGTAGCATAATCACTTGTTCTTTAAATAAGGACTAGTATGAAGGGCTAAACGAGGGTTTGACTGTCTCTTTCTTATAGTCAATGAAATTGACCTCTCCGTGAAGAGGCGGAGATTAAAAAATAAGACGAGAAGACCCTATGGAGCTTAAATTAAATAATTCATTTTCTACTATAATAAATCAATAAGAAATAAAAAAAGAATTATGAATTAACTATTTTGGTTGGGGTGACCTCGGAGCAAAACCAAACCTCCGAATGATATTAACCTAGACCTACAGGTCAAAGATACTATCATAAATTGACCCAGAGAATTCTGATCAACGAACCAAGTTACCCTAGGGATAACAGCGCAATCCTATTCTAGAGTTCATATCGACAATAGGGTTTACGACCTCGATGTTGGATCAGGACACCCAAATGGTGCAACCGCTATTAAAGGTTCGTTTGTTCAACGATTAAAGTCCTACGTGATCTGAGTTCAGACCGGAGTAATCCAGGTCGGTTTCTATCTATTAAATATTTCTCCCAGTACGAAAGGACAAGAGAAATAAGGCCTATGGGTCACCTACGCCTTAGTGGTAAAGGAATGATATTATATTAATTCCTTAACCACTAGTAACCTAACCCGAGATAAGGGTTTGTTAAGGTGGCAGAGCCCGGTAATTGCATAAAACTTAAAACTTTACTATCAGAGGTTCAATTCCTCTCCTTAACATATATGTATTTAATTAACTTTGTCTTAATAGTTATCCCTATTATCCTAGCTATAGCATTCCTAACCTTAACAGAACGTAAAATCTTAGGATATATACAACTACGAAAAGGCCCAAACATAGTAGGTCCATATGGAGTACTACAACCAATAGCTGATGCTTTAAAACTATTCATCAAAGAACCCCTTCACCCTTCTACATCATCAATACTACTATTTATCATCGCACCATCTTTAGCCCTAACCCTTGCTATATCAATATGAATCCCTATTCCCATACCATATCCCCTAATCAATATAAATCTAGGTGCCCTATTTATTCTAGCTACATCTAGCCTAGCAGTATATTCTATTTTATGATCCGGATGAGCATCAAATTCTAAATACGCACTATTCGGAGCCCTACGAGCCGTAGCACAAACTATCTCTTATGAAGTTACCCTCGCCATCATCCTTCTATCTGTTCTATTACTTAACGGAACATTTACACTATCAACCCTAATAATTACTCAAAAAAATATCTGATTAATCCTCCCTACCTGGCCTCTAGCCATAATATGATTTGTATCTACCCTAGCAGAAACAAATCGAGCACCATTCGATCTGACAGAAGGTGAATCAGAACTGGTCTCAGGATTCAACGTAGAATACGCCGCAGGACCCTTTGCCCTATTCTTTATAGCAGAATATATAAACATTCTATTAATAAATGCCCTAACCACTATTATCTTCCTTAATTCCATAATAACAACCACATATCCAGAACTTCACACAATAAATTTTACAATTAAAACACTTATATTAACCTCCCTCTTTCTATGAGTTCGGGCTTCCTATCCACGATTCCGTTATGATCAACTTATACATCTACTATGAAAAAATTTTCTTCCACTTACACTAGCACTCTGTATATGACACATCTCCATACCAATCTTCCTATCTAGTATTCCACCTCAATCAATCTAGAAATATGTCTGAAAAAGAATTACTTTGATAGAGTAAAACATAGAGGTTCAAGCCCTCTTATTTCTAGAATAACAGGAGTTGAACCTAATCTAAAGAACTCAAAATTCTCTGTGCTACCTATACACTATATTCTATTAGTAAGGTCAGCTAATCAAGCTATCGGGCCCATACCCCGAAAATGTTGGTCTAACCCCTTCCCGTACTAATTAACATCATAACAATAATAATTATCTACACCACCCTCATTATAGGAACACTAATCACCCTAATCAGCTCTCACTGACTATTAATATGAATTGGACTAGAATTAAGCATACTATCTATTATCCCGATCCTCATAAACAAAACTAATCCTCGATCAACAGAAGCTGCAACAAAATATTTCCTCACACAAGCAACCGCATCAATAATTCTACTTATATCAATTATCACAACAATAATATATTCAGGACAATGATCTATTATCCACTCTAACAACCCAACCATCTCATTAGCTTTAACATTATCCCTAATTATAAAGCTAGGCTTAGCTCCATTCCATTTCTGAGTAACAGAAGTTACACAAGGAACATCTCTGATATCAGGAATAATTTTATTAACATGACAAAAAATTGCACCTCTATCAATCCTAATACAAATTTCCCCAAACATCAACCAACCACTAATAATTAGCTCAGCATTACTCTCAACATTACTAGGGGGATGAGGAGGCCTAAATCAAACACAACTGCGAAAAATCCTAGCATACTCTTCAATTGCCCATATAGGATGAATATTAGTAGTAATAAATTTCATACCCTCAATCTCTCTATTTAACCTAATATTATATATTATCCTAACCATTTCAGTATTTACAGCCCTTTATACAAACAGCAACCTCACTACACTATCACTATCCCACGTATGAAGTACAGCTCCCCCTACTATTATTATCATCTTAACAAATCTACTATCATTAGGAGGCCTCCCACCCCTAACAGGATTTGCTCCAAAGTGAATTATTATTCAAGAATTAGTAAAAAATAATAGCATTATAATTCCTGTACTCATAACAATAATAGCTTTACTAAGTCTCTACTTCTACATCCGATTAACTTACTCAACTACACTAACCCTCTTTCCAACTACAAACAACACAAAAACAAAATGATACTTTCACAATAAAAAAACAATAATAATCTTAGCCCCTTTAACCATATTATCTACCATAACTCTTCCCCTAATACCTCTATTACTTACCCTAAACTAAGGAAATTAGGTTAAATAGACCAAGAGCCTTCAAAGCTCTAAGCAAATAAACTAATATTTATTTCCTGTTAAGGATTACAAGATCATAAACCTGCATCATTTGTATGCAAAACAAACACTTTAATTAAGCTAAACCCTTCTAGATTGGTGGGATACTAACCCACGAAAAATTAGTTAACAGCTAAACACCCTAAACAACTGGCTTCAACCTACTTCTCCCGCCCTAAAAAGAAAAAGGAGGGCGGGAGAAGCCCCGGCAGGTTTGAAGCTGCTCCTTTGAATTTGCAATTCAATATGAATAATCACCTCAGAGCTTAATGGTAAGAAAAGGAGTATAAACCTTTATCTTTAGATTTACAGTCTAATGCTTATTGTTCAGCCATCCTACCTATGTTCATTAATCGATGACTATTCTCCACTAACCATAAAGATATTGGTACCTTATATCTTTTATTTGGTGCCTGAGCTGGAATAGTAGGAACTGCCCTAAGTCTACTAATTCGTGCAGAACTAGGGCAACCAGGCGCACTATTAGGGGATGATCAAATTTATAATGTAATTGTAACCGCTCATGCATTTGTTATAATCTTCTTTATAGTAATACCAATTATAATTGGAGGGTTCGGGAATTGATTAATTCCCTTAATAATTGGAGCCCCTGATATAGCATTTCCACGAATAAATAACATAAGCTTCTGACTTCTACCTCCATCATTCCTACTTCTTCTTGCCTCATCTATAGTAGAAGCCGGAGCCGGGACAGGTTGAACAGTTTATCCCCCATTAGCCGGAAACTTAGCCCATGCAGGAGCCTCCGTTGATTTAACAATCTTCTCACTTCATTTAGCAGGAGTATCCTCAATTTTAGGGGCTATTAACTTCATTACAACTATCATTAATATAAAACCACCAGCTCTAACACAATACCAAACACCTCTCTTTGTCTGATCAGTTTTAATTACAGCCGTACTTCTTCTTCTTTCATTACCAGTTCTAGCTGCCGGAATTACAATATTATTAACAGACCGTAACTTAAACACAACTTTCTTCGATCCAGCCGGCGGAGGAGATCCTATTCTTTATCAACACTTATTTTGATTCTTTGGTCACCCTGAAGTTTATATCCTAATTCTTCCTGGTTTCGGAATAATCTCCCACATCGTAACATATTACTCAGGGAAAAAAGAACCTTTTGGTTATATAGGAATAGTATGGGCAATAATATCAATCGGATTTTTAGGGTTTATTGTATGAGCACATCACATGTTTACAGTAGGCATAGACGTTGATACACGAGCATACTTCACATCCGCTACAATAATTATCGCTATTCCTACTGGGGTAAAAGTATTTAGCTGATTAGCAACATTGCATGGAGGTAATATTAAATGATCCCCCGCTATATTATGAGCTCTGGGATTTATTTTTCTATTTACTGTAGGGGGTCTAACAGGCATTGTTCTAGCTAACTCTTCCTTAGACATTGTTCTACACGATACCTATTATGTCGTTGCACATTTTCACTATGTATTATCAATAGGTGCTGTATTCGCTATCATAGGAGGATTCGTCCACTGATTCCCCTTGTTTTCAGGCTATACCCTAAATCAAACCTGAGCTAAAATCCATTTCTTCATTATATTTGCTGGAGTAAACATTACCTTTTTCCCTCAACATTTCTTAGGTTTATCAGGCATGCCTCGACGATACTCAGATTACCCAGACGCATACACATTCTGAAATACAGTTTCCTCAATAGGCTCATTCATCTCTTTAACCGCAGTAATAGTAATAATCTTTATAGTCTGAGAAGCATTTGCTTCTAAACGAGAAGTTACAACAACCGAACTAACCTCAAATAATCTAGAATGACTTCACGGTTGCCCTCCTCCTTATCACACATTTGAAGAACCTACATATATCAAAATCTAATAACAAGAAAGGAAGGAATCGAACCCCCAAAGATTAGTTTCAAGCCAACCTCATAACCTCTATGACTTTCTTTACTGGACTTAGATATTAGTAAAACTATTACATAACTTTGTCAAAGTTAAATTACTGGTTTAATCCCTGTATATCTTTATGGCTTACCCATACGAACTAGGATTTCAAGACGCCACATCCCCTATTATAGAAGAACTACTTCACTTTCACGATCACACACTTATAATTGTATTTCTAATTAGCACCTTAGTATTATATCTCATCTCCCTCATATTAACAACAAAACTAACACATACTAGCACCATAGATGCCCAAGAAGTAGAAACCATTTGAACAATCCTTCCCGCTATTATCTTAATTATAATTGCACTACCATCATTACGAATCCTATACATAATAGATGAAGTAAATAATCCCTTACTAACAGTAAAAACTATAGGTCATCAGTGATACTGAAGTTACGAATATACAGATTATGAAGAATTAAACTTTGATTCTTATATAACCCCTACAATAGATCTAAATCCAGGCGAACTTCGATTACTTGAAGTAGATAATCGAGTAGTTCTTCCAATAGAAATACCAGTACGAATATTAATCTCATCAGAAGACGTATTACACTCATGAGCAATTCCATCATTAGGACTAAAAACCGATGCTATTCCAGGACGACTAAATCAAACAATTCTAACATCATCCCGCCCTGGTTTATTTTATGGTCAATGTTCAGAAATCTGCGGTTCTAATCATAGTTTCATACCTATTGTCATTGAAATAGTAACTTTAAAAGCATTCGAAAACTGATGCTCCTCAATACTATAAGCCACTATGAAGCTAAATAGCATTAACCTTTTAAGTTAAAGATTGAGAACTTAATTCTCCATAGTGAAATGCCACAACTAGATACATCCACATGATTCACAGTTATTATCTCTATAATTCTTACATTATTTATTATTTTCCAATTAAAAACCTTATCTCATCAATTTCCTATTAATCCTCAGTCAACTTATCTAAAACAAACAAAACAAAACACACCCTGAGAAGAAAAATGAACGAAAACCTATTTACCTCTTTCATAACTCCTAACCTAATAGGCATTCCCATTGTAATATTCATTATTATATTTCCAACTCTTTTATTCCCCAGCCCTAATCGACTAGTCAATAACCGAACTATTACAATCCAACAATGACTAATCAAATTAATTCTAAAGCAAATAATATTAATTCACAGTATTAAAGGACGAACTTGATCACTCCTATTAATTACACTAATTCTATTCATCGGAACAACCAACTTACTAGGACTTCTCCCCCATTCCTTCACCCCTACAACTCAACTATCTATAAACTTAGGAATAGCAATTCCCCTTTGAGCAGGGACCGTATTATTAGGTTTTCGCCACAAAACAAAAATATCTTTAGCTCACTTTCTTCCCCAAGGCACACCATTAATTCTCATCCCAATACTAGTAATTATTGAAACAATCAGCCTTTTCATTCAACCTATAGCCCTAGCGGTCCGTCTAACTGCTAACATTACCGCCGGTCATTTATTAATGCACCTAATTGGAGGAGCAACTTCAGCTCTACTCTCCATTAGTACTCCCGCTGCACTCACTACATTCATCATTCTACTACTACTAACAGTACTAGAATTCGCTGTAGCCCTAATCCAAGCATACGTTTTCACATTACTAGTTAGCCTTTACCTACACGACAATACCTAATGACCCACCAAACACATGCATATCATATAGTTAATCCTAGCCCCTGGCCTCTTACAGGAGCTCTATCAGCCCTTCTACTTACCTCAGGCCTTGTTATATGATTCCATTTTAACTCTACTACACTACTCTATTTAAGCATATTAACTAACATGTTAACTATATATCAATGATGACGCGACGTAGTACGAGAAGGAACATATCAAGGCCACCACACATCAACAGTTCAAAAAGGTCTTCGCTACGGAATAATCTTATTTATTATTTCAGAAGTCTTCTTCTTCTCAGGTTTCTTCTGAGCTTTCTACCACTCCAGCCTAGCCCCTACTCCCGAACTAGGAGGATATTGACCACCCACAGGAATTAACCCCCTTAATCCACTAGAAGTACCCTTACTAAATACATCAGTCCTTCTAGCTTCCGGCGTTTCAATCACCTGAGCCCACCATAGCTTAATAGAAGGCAACCGCAAACAAATAATTCAAGCCCTTACAATTACAATTGCCTTAGGAGCTTACTTTACACTATTACAAGTGTCAGAATACTTTGAAGCCCCTTTTACTATCTCCGATGGAATCTACGGTTCAACATTTTTTGTCGCTACAGGATTTCACGGACTACACGTAATCATTGGCTCAACATTTCTTCTAACCTGCCTTCTACGACAACTTTACTTTCACTTCACCTCAAAACACCACTTTGGATTTGAAGCTGCAGCCTGATACTGACACTTCGTGGACGTAGTGTGATTATTCCTATATGTCTCAATTTACTGATGAGGATCTTATCTTCTTAGTATAATTAGTACTACTGACTTCCAATCAGTAAGATCCGAATCAACAACGGAAGAAGATAATAAATATTGTCCTATCTATCACAATTAACTACCTGCTAACCACTATCCTCATTACCACTGCATTTTGAATTCCTCAACTAAATATCTACACAGAAAAAGCTAGTCCCTACGAATGTGGTTTTGACCCCACAGAAATTACACGTCTACCTTTCTCTATAAAATTTTTCCTAATTGCTATTACCTTTCTCCTATTCGACCTAGAAATCGCCCTTCTGCTCCCCCTTCCATGAGCCTTTCAATCCATCAAACTCAACATAACAGTGTGAATTTCCATTGCACTGATCCTGATTTTATCACTAGGCTTAACCTATGAATGATTACAAAAAGGCTTAGAGTGAACTGAATATAGTAGCTAGTTTAATTAAAAACAAGTGATTTCGACTCACTAGATTATGCTTAAATACATAACTACTAAAATGACATCAATCTTATTCAACATAACCACAGCTTTTATTGTATCATTTCTAGGAGTAATAATTTACCGATCACACATAATATCCTCACTACTATGCCTAGAAGGAATAATATTATCACTATTCATCCTAGGAACCATCACCATACTAAACACCCAATACACCTCATCCTTCTCCACCCCTATCACACTACTTGTATTCGCCGCCTGTGAAGCAGCTGTGGGCCTAGCATTACTAGTAATAATCTCAAACACATACGGAATTGATTATGTACAAAACTTAAATCTATTACAATGCTAAAAATCATTATCCCAACAGCCATGCTCATCCCTACCATCTGATTATCTAAACCCTCAATACTATGAATTAACTCTACATCCTACAGTATATTAATTGCATTAATCAGCTTAACATATCTAAACAAACCCGACACATCCAATACAAACTATTCCTTAATCTCATCCTGCGACTCTCTATCATCCCCATTACTAGCTCTAACAACATGACTCCTTCCCTTAATAATTATTGCAAGTCAACATCACCTAAAAAATGAAACAAAAATCCGAAAAAAACTATACATCTCCTTATTAGTTTCACTCCAAATATTTCTCATCCTTACATTCTCAGCAACAGAAATAATTATATTTTATATCCTATTCGAAACCACACTAATTCCAACTCTAATTATTATTACACGCTGAGGCAATCAGACCGAACGAATAAAAGCAGGACTATACTTCCTTTTTTATACACTAATTGGCTCTCTTCCATTATTAATTTCACTAATCTATATACAAAACCAATTAGGATCATTAAACATTCTACTATTTAACTACTACAATCAATACACCTGCCAAAACTGATCTAATAATTTAATGTGACTAGCCTGTATCATAGCATTTATAATTAAACTACCCCTTTATGGTCTCCACCTGTGGCTACCTAAAGCACACGTAGAAGCCCCTATTGCAGGTTCAATAGTACTAGCAGCCATCCTACTAAAACTAGGGGGTTACGGTATAATACGAATTTCACAATTATTAGAACCCCTATCAAACTATATAGCCTATCCTTTTATTCTACTTTCTCTATGAGGTATAATTATAACCAGTTCCATCTGCTTACGCCAAACAGACCTAAAGTCTCTCATTGCCTATTCATCCGTAAGCCACATAGCATTAGTAATCATCGCTATTTTAATTCAAACCCCATGAAGCTTCATAGGAGCTACAGCACTTATAATTGCCCACGGCTTAACTTCCTCATTACTATTTTGCCTAGCCAATTCCAATTATGAACGAGTACATAGCCGAACACTACTATTAGCTCGAGGTCTACAAATGCTATTTCCACTGATAAGCCTATGATGAATTACTGCAAGTCTAACTAATTTAGCACTCCCCCCTACTATCAACTTAATTGGAGAACTATTAATTATTATATCAACTTTCTCATGATCACACCTTACAATTATCCTAACAGGACTCAACATCCTAATTACCGCCCTGTATACTCTATTTATATTAACCTCAACACAACGAGGTAAGCTCCCTTATCATATCCACAACCTACCATCAACTTTTACACGAGAAAATATTCTAATAATACTCCATATTGCCCCTCTACTCCTACTAACCCTAAATCCCAAGATTATCTTAGGCACTCTATATTGTAAATATAGTTTAACTAAAACATTAGATTGTGAATCTAACATCAGAAGAATAGAAACTTCTTATTTACCCCTTGAAGAAAGAATGCTGGAACTGCTAATTCCACACCCCCATAACTAATATTATGGCTTTCTTAACTTTTATAGGATAGAAGTATTCCATTGGTCTTAGGAACCAAAAAATTGGTGCAACTCCAAATAAAAGTAATAAATCTATTCACCTCTATATTTACTTTAAATCTAATACTGCTTACACTTCCCATCCTTACACCCATAACAAGTCTACACAAAAAATTATCTTACCCACACTACATCAAAACCATTATCTCATTGTGCTTCTTTCTCAGTTTAATTCCAACAACTATAATATTTTACAACAATCAGGAGGCTGTGACCTCAAACTGAAGCTGGCTGACAATTCAAACTATAAACCTAAGTTTCAATATTAAATTAGACTATTTTTCAGTCCTCTTTATATCAGTAGCCTTATTTGTCACATGGTCTATTATGGAATTTTCCCTGTGATATATACACTCCGACCCACACATAGACAAATTCTTCAAATATTTACTATTATTCCTAATCACTATAATAATTCTAGTAACAGCAAACAATCTGTTTCAACTTTTCATTGGTTGGGAAGGAGTAGGGATTATATCTTTCATACTAATCGGATGATGATACGGACGATCAGAAGCTAATACAGCAGCAATACAAGCAATCCTATATAACCGAATTGGAGATATTGGATTCATCATATCTATAGCATGATTCATCATTAAATCTAACTCATGAGAACTACAACAAATCTTTATAACTCACAACGAAAATTACTTTATACCCATACTGGGTCTACTAATAGCCGCAACTGGAAAATCAGCCCAATTTGGCCTTCACCCCTGACTACCTTCAGCCATAGAAGGTCCTACCCCAGTGTCAGCCTTACTTCATTCAAGCACAATAGTAGTTGCAGGGATTTTCCTATTAATTCGATTTTACCCTCTTACCCAAAACAACAAAATCATACTAACAGCATGCTTATGCATAGGAGCAATCACCACATTATTCACAGCTATCTGTGCTATCACCCAAAACGACATCAAGAAAATCGTAGCATTTTCCACTTCAAGTCAATTAGGCTTAATAATAGTAACAATTGGTATTAATCAACCATATTTAGCATTCCTACACATCTGCACCCACGCATTTTTTAAAGCAATACTTTTCCTATGCTCCGGGTCAATCATCCACAATCTAAATGACGAACAAGACATTCGAAAAATAGGAGGCCTATACAAAACCATACCTATTACATCTTCCTCTCTTATAATTGGAAGCCTAGCCCTTACAGGGACCCCTTTCCTTACAGGATTTTACTCAAAAGACCTAATCATCGAATCCGCAGTAACGTCGTATACAAACGCCTGAGCCCTAACCACCACCTTAATTGCTACATTACTTACTGCTGTTTACAGCACACGAATCATCTTCTTCGTTCTTCTCAACAACCCTCGATTCAATTTTACATATAACATAAACGAAAAAGACTCCTCAATAATTAACCCAATCAAACGACTAGCAGTTGGTAGTATTATAGCCGGTTTCATCATGACTTACAATATTCCTATTACAAATATTCCCCAAATGACAATATCCCTAGACATAAAAATTATAGCATTATTTCTAACAGTCCTAGGCTTTACTATTGCTATAGAATTAAACCTCATAACCAAAAACCTAAAAATTAATTACTCATCTAAATCCTCCAGCTTCTCTAACATATTAGGTTATTTCCCTACGCTTTCACACCGAGCCTTCCCATACGCTAACTTATTTACAGGACAAAATATAGCATTCTCAACAGTAGATTCCATCTGACTAGAAAAAATCACTCCCAAACATATCTCTAACACACAAATAAAAGCATCCATACTGACTTCAACCCAGATAGGAATATTAAAATTTTACTTCCTATCCTTCTTTATCACCATAATACTAGCAATTATCCTTATTATTTAATTCGCACGAGTAATCTCAAGAACAACAAAAATACAAGTAAATAAAGATCACCCTGCTACAAACATTAATCAATAATTATAACTATAAATAGCAGCTACTCCAGCAGGATCTTCACTAAAAAACCCTACATTATCCCCTTCAACATCATAAATTACTCACTCACCTATAGCATAACAATCAATTAAAATCTCAACATGCTCATATTTTACTCATAAATACAACATAACTAATTCAGATAAAAAACCTAAAAACAAAGAGAACCAAATAATAACATTAGAGCCTCATGTTTCAGGATACTGTTCCATAGCTATAGCAGTAGTATAAGCAAACACAACCATCATCCCTCCTAAATAAACTAAAAATACTACTAAGCCTAAAAATGACCCACCACAGCTCAAAACAATACCACACCCTACACCACCACTTACAACCAACGCTAACCCTCCGTAAATAGGAGAGGGTTTTACTGAAAAACTAATAAAACCAATAACAAAAATAATACTAAAAATATAAACGATATTTAAAATCATAATTCCCACATGGAATTTAACCATGACTAATGATATGAAAAACCATCGTTGTAATTCAACTATAAGAACTTATTAATGACCAACCTACGAAAATCCCACCCTCTAATTAAAATTATTAATCACTCTTTCATTGATCTACCCGCTCCATCTAATATCTCAGCATGATGAAATTTTGGCTCTTTATTAGGTGTATGTTTAATACTTCAAATCATCACTGGGTTATTTCTAGCAATACATTACACTGCAGATACAACCACAGCCTTTTCATCTATTACACATATTTGCCGAGACGTAAATTACGGTTGACTAGTTCGATATACACATGCCAACGGAGCATCAATATTTTTCATCTTCCTCTACTTCCACATTGGCCGAGGAATCTACTACGGATCTTACACCTTTATAGAAACCTGAAACATTGGAGTAATCCTATTGTTTGCTGTCATAGCCACTGCTTTCATAGGATACGTACTTCCTTGAGGACAAATATCCTTCTGAGGAGCAACAGTCATCACCAATTTACTCTCTGCTATCCCCTACATCGGCCCCACTATCGTCGAATGAATCTGAGGGGGCTTTTCAGTAGATAAAGCAACCCTAACACGATTCTTCGCTTTTCATTTCGTATTACCTTTTATTATTACAGCAATAGTTATAATTCACTTACTATTTTTACATGAAACTGGATCCAACAACCCCTCAGGATTAAACTCAGACTCAGACATAATCCCATTCCACCCTTACTATACAATCAAAGATATTCTAGGACTCTTATTAATACTATCAGCTCTAATAACATTAACTTTATTCTCACCAGATCTCCTAGGGGACCCAGACAATTACACCCCTGCCAACCCACTTAACACGCCGCCTCATATTAAACCAGAATGATATTTCCTATTCGCATATGCAATCCTACGCTCTATCCCCAACAAATTAGGAGGAGTTCTAGCACTAGTATTTTCAATCTTAATCCTAATATTATTCCCTATAACACACATATCCAAACAACGTAGTATAACATTCCGCCCTCTCAGCCAATGCTTATTATGAATTCTAGTAGCAAACTTAATTATCTTAACTTGAATTGGAGGTCAACCCGTTGAACACCCCTTCATTACAATTGGACAACTAGCATCAATCTCCTACTTTTGCATTATCCTAATTATCATACCAACAACAAGCTTCATAGAAAACAAATTACTCAAATGAAGAGCCTTAGTAGTATAAAAATTACATTGGTCTTGTAAACCAAAAATGGAGTACTATCCTCCCTAAGACATCACTCACTCAAGAAAGAAGCAAACAGCCACACCATCAGTACCCAAAACTGATATTCTAATTAAACTATTTCTTGAATACATACTACATTTATAGAATGTAGCCTATGTACGTCGTGCATTAATGCCTTACCCCATTAATATATGCAAGAGTACATATAATGTATAATAGTACATAGACCATTACATGTATAATCAACATTAAATTCCCAGCCCCATGCATATAAGCATGCACATTTAACTAAGACGTACATAATACATCACACCTCTCATTCCAAAGAACTGCACATCAATACGACTATTACAATCCCATAACTACGATTAACTTTACATAAGACATACATATGCGTGATATATACATTAGTCCATAAAATTAAATCAATCCTTGTCCATACGACTATCCCCATCCCTCGGAAGTAGATTAACTAGCATCCTCCGTGAAATCATCAACCCGCTAGACAGGTGTCCCCCTCCTCGCTCCGGGCCCATAATACGTGGGGGTAGCTAGAGTGAAACTTTATCAGACATCTGGTTCTTTCTTCAGGGCCATAAAAATAAATTCGCTCATTCGTTCCTCTTAAATAAGACATCTCGATGGATGACGGGTCTACTGGAAAGAAACCAGCAATGTCTCTAATTCAATGCATTTGGTATCTTTTTAATTTTGGGGATGCTATGACTCAGCATAGCCGTCAAGGCATGAACGCGTCCAATTATATTGTAGCCGGACTTATTAGTCAGTACCCTTGGCCCGCATAATAAAAATCCCGTAAGACATTCTTTTAATGCTAGAAGGACATAGAATAAATTCAACGACTCACACACGTATACACACGTATACACACGTATACACACGTATACACACGTATACACACGTATACACACGTATACACACGTATACACACGTATACACACGTATACACACGTATACACGTATACACACGTATACACACGTATACACACACGTATACACACGTATACACACGTATACACACNNGTATACACGTATACACACGTATACACACGTATACACGTATACACGTATACACGTATACACGTATACACGTATACACACGTATACACACACGTATACACACACGTATACACACACGTATACACACGTATACACACACACGTATACACACACGTATACACGTGTTTTAAACCAATAGATATCTTTTAACAAACCCCCCTTACCCCCCGTAAAAATTACAAATATAATACACAGGAATATTTACCCGTGCACCGCACCAAAATATCTTGCCAAACCCCAAAAACAAGAAGATTTGAGTGCAAAAATGTAAAAATTCACGCTATCCGATACCATTCTTATAGGATGTAAAATAAAATTTTTACCCTCATGTCAGTACAACATGCAACATATTTTTCATAGAATGCTTTTTTACCTGTAATCCGGCTTTAACTAATAACAGGTCTATTTATCCTACTCACACTA